CCTCCTCTATCTGTTGCGGATCGAGGGCCCCTTCTTCAAACTCCGATTCGTATTTTTCATATAGAAATCTCTGATCAACGATAGAACAAGATCCATTTTGCATCATATCTAACTGATTCCTTGGTTCGGAACGAAGAAGCAATGTCACTCGATTATTATCAAACTGACTGCAATCTTTTTCTGTCCGTGAGGATCCCGCCAGAGCGCCTTCTACTTCTAATAGTAATAATAGTAATAGGCCATGAACTAGATCAGAATCATTCTCAACGAATCCATAAGAAGTGATCCAATTTTTTTCATCGGGTCTGGATGAAGACCAAAGATCTTGAGCGACCGATCCGGCAGAACAACTCAAAAGATAAAGAAGTATCGTTAATTTCTTCATGCTCGTTCCAAGTTCGAAGTACCATTTGTACAAATAAGAATCCCCTCCCTTACATGATTTCTTCTTCATATAGATAGATATAGGATCTATGGGGCAATTACTTAGAAGTACATTTTGTGCAACAGCCCTTCCTATCTGATAGAAAAGGATCCCATGATCCTGAACTGATCTTATCTGGGATCGAAAATGCCAAGTTTTTCTATGAAGAGCTGATCTAATTGTATTAGTTTCTATAATGGATTTCTTCTGTGTAATACTAATTGATAGGGCCTCATTGATAAGTGCTACAAGATCTCGTGCATTGGAACCCATGGTTATGGACCCGAATCCAGTAGTATGGAACATCTTCTTTTCCAAGTGAAATCCCCTAGTATATGAAAGAATGAAAAAGTGCTTTCGTTGTTGTGGAAGAAGAAGCCTTCGTATCTTAATGCATGTATTTAATTTATTCGGAGCTATTAGAGCGGGATCCACTTTTTGGGGAATATGAGTCGAAGCAATAACAAGAATCTTTCCAGTGGAACATCTTTCACTGGAGAGATAGTTCTCTAATAGACCGAGGGATAAGTAATTCGACTCATTCACATGCAGATCATGAATGTTTGGAATCCATATTATGCAAGGAGACATTGCTTTTGCTAATTCGAATTGAAGGGTGATCTCAAATCGGTCTATTTTCGGCGTCATATACATAGTTAGCACATTCGTCATAGTTAGCAGCTCCATATCAATATCAAGGTCATCATCACTATCATCAATACCATCACTATCATCAATATCGTCACTATCATCAATATCAAGGTCATCATCACTATCATCAATATCGATATCATCAATAAGATAACCTTTAAGCTTGTCGTCCAGGAACTTGTTCGGAAATACCGTAATGAAAGGAACATAGGAGTTTGTCGCTAGGTATTTGACCAAACAGGATCGTCCAGTTCCTATAGAACCTATCACTAAAATACCTCTAGAAGGGGATAGGGCTAAGCGGAGCGAAAAGGGTTTTCCATGAGGAGATGGGGAATGAAAACTATTAGCCCCACACGAGGTTTGTGAATAAGTGATTGTCTGATAATGAGCAAGGAATATCCGTCTTTCTGCTAAACAGGATCTATTGAACTCATAATTCATTAGATCCTTTTGATGAATGTCAACTAAGTATCGTAAGGAAATTGATCCCGGTTGTTCAATCATTTGATAACCAGAGTCATTCTTTGATAAATGATCACTATGAGTCAGACTCAATAGAATTTGATCAATCCCTTTTTCTGTCGTTAAGGTGGAGAACTGAACCAAGAATTCTCTTTCTTCATCATCAATCGAATCACTGTTCGCGACCCAGAATTCGATTTTCTCATCAATCCAATCACCGTTCACGTTTTTTCTTTTTCTTATCAATGAATAGATCTCTTTACTTGTACGACTTAGATGTCTCGTATTTCTCGAAAAAATGATTCGATTGATGGGATTTGGTATGATACTTACAAGATCGATGAGATTGATCTTCCAATATTTATTCTTAGAACGTATTGATTTGACCCCATAAGCGGGACCACCACCCAATAGCATGTTGCCACCAGAAGCAGAACCCCGTATTTCTTCCAGAGAATCTCCTAATTGTTCCAGAACAACTAGAAAGAGATTTTTTAACCAGAAAGAATTCAGTTCAGATGTAGGATACCTATCCAGAAGTTTTCGAAATTCCATCATGTATGATGGAATCATCAAAGATTTGATCTTTTCTAACTCTGTCTGTAACTCACTAGAGGCTCGGGAAACAAAGAGAAGATGTATACGAACGAGATATCCAGCAACAAGAAGAAGGAAAAAGATTGAATAGAGGAACTCCCGAGCATTTGTTGATCTCAGATGTGCCCATATCAATGGAACGGGTGACTCATTATTTCGATGAATCATTTCTTCGGGCAGAAGAAGATTCTGTAAACATTGACTCGAAATCTCACTTATCAGAGTCCATTTTGTAAGAATCTTCTGAGGAATTGTAAGAATCTTCTGAGGAATTGACCGTGATATATCTGATCCATGCATCATATCATGAAAAACATGAAAAATGGATACAAATTTTTGACTGCTACTTAGTATCGGCAATGG